TGATTAGACTAAATATGGGTCTCCGATAGAGCTGAAAAAGGGTAGACAAAAAAATAAGAATTAAAAAAATTGAAGATATAGAATTATAGAATAAAGAATTAAGGGGATATGGCGAAATTGGTAGACGCTACGGACTTAATTGGATTGAGCCTTGGTATGGAAACTTACTAAGTGGATAACTTTCAAATTCAGAGAAACCCTGGAATAAAAAAGGGGCAATCCTGAGCCAAATCCGGTTTTTTGAAATGAAAAAAAGTTTATATAGACAGAATAAAAAAGGATAGGTGCAGAGACTCAATGGAAGCTGTTCTAATAAATGGAGTTGACTGTCTTACATTAGTAAAGTAAGGGAACCCTTCGTTAAAATTCTGGATTCAAAGGATAACCCTATAAATACATATACATACTGAAAGACTATCTCAAATAATTAATGTAATGATGACCCGAATCAGTATTTATATATATATATATTTATATGAAAAATAAAATAAAAATATTGAATCGATTGCAAGTTGAAGAAAAAATTGATTGATCAAATCATTCACTCCACAGTCTGATAAATAACTAATTAATCGGACGAGAATAAAGATAGAGTCCCATTCTACATGTTAATATCGACAACAAGGAAATTTATAGTAAGAGGAAAATCCGTCGACTTTATAAATCGTGAGGGTTCAAGTCCCTCTATCCCCAAAAAAGGCCGTTCGACTCCATAATTTTTTATCTTATTTTCCCTTTTCGTTAACGGTTCAAAATTCATTATCCTTCTCATTCGGTTCTTTCACAAACTTTCTTTTCAGGAAATCTTGTGGTAGATCTGATACACATGCAAATGAGCATCTTTGAGTAAAAAAGTAATCCCTGTTGAAAATTGGAATGATTAACAATCAAAATACAAATCATTACTTGGATTGAAACATACGAAGTAATCTTTTTATTTTACAGATTCCAGGTCCTAGATAAGACTTTAGAATACTTTTTCGTCTTTCTTTTTTAATTGACATAGACCCAAGCCGTTTAGTAAAATGAGGAAGACGGCGCATCGGAAATGGTCGGGATAGCTCAGTTGGTAGAGCAGAGGACTGAAAATCCTCGTGTCACCAGTTCAAATCTGGTTCCTGACACACGATTATGAGTATCTATTCGACAATTTAATTAAATTAATTGATATGGATCGACATACATATTCATTAATATAATAAAATATAATAGTATGGATCATGCTACCTAAATTTAGCCATTTAGGTATTTTGGGATGGAGCCCCTTTAGATGAGTAAAGAGTATATGAAAGTATGTAAAAATATGTATTTGTATTTAAAGAAGAAAATACAATTATGTTTCCTCTTCGTTTTTATTTATTAATAATATGTCTCTTTTCGGTCAAAAAATATTGGAATATTCCATCGAATAAATATTTCAAAATATTCTATTTTATTCTTCTATGTTATTTATGTTATTCTATATTTATATTCTAAATTTTCAAATTCTTACATTCTATGATTATATTCTTATTCTTACCTTATTCTTAACCTCTTTTTAATTCAATTCGTATTTGAAAGGTTCAATTCGTTAGTTAAAAGACTTTAAAGTATAATTTAAGGGAGTTTTGAAGGGTGGGAATATCCAAGATCCATCTTAGATACAGTACAAATGGAATCCGATACTCTTTAATTTCTTTGTATTTTCTTTCATATTCTATTTTTTTCTATTTATTTATTCCACCCTATGTGATTTTTTATATAGTATAGGGTCATTTTATATAATATAGTTCATCAAAGGGATGTGCGCGGTACAAAGTTCATAATGCATAACTTGTTTAGTTCATCTTATTTATTCGGCTCGTTCGAAATAAATCTCGTGAAAAATGGAGAATCCGACGAATCCTTATTTGGATTGTCTTTTTTTTAGTCCACATATCTATGAATAAAATAATATGAATGAGTCAATGACTCTCCGAATCTATAAAAGAACGAACAAATATCCCTTGAATATCGGAAGCTGTAGCACCGAAAAGAAAATTCGTTTCTTATTTTTTTAATTTTATTCAATGAGCATCTTGTATTTCATAAAAATTAGGGGCAATATAATCCTTACGTAAGGGCCACCCTATCCAACTTTCCGGCATTAAGATACGTTTCAGACGTGGATGATTATCATAAGAGATTCCTACCATATCATAGGATTCTCTTTCTTGAAAATCCGCACTTTTCCAAACCCAGAAAACTGATGGAATTCTAGGATTCTTCCTTGGGGTAAATACTTTTATACATACTTCTTCTGGTTGATCTAGACCATACTCGATTCTCGTAAGATGATATACACTAGCTAACAGTCCGCCCGGTGCTACATCATAGGCACATTGGGAACGCAGATAGTTGTAACCATATACATATAAAATAACAGCAATGGAATGCCAATCTTCGGGCTTTATTTGTAAAGTCTCTATTCCTTGGTAATCAAAACCCAAAGATCTATGAACTAGCCCATGTTTGACCAGCC